TAAACTTCACCTTCACCAAGCGTAGGCTTTTTTCACTCATTTGTTTTTTTCTATTCCTAACTACGCTCTTTTTATCGTAAAACTGAGGGGTAAAAAAAACAAGAAAAAATCAAATCGCACCATCTCTGTAATAGGTAAATGCCTTTTTTTCCCCTGAAGTTGTCGGAATTATTCGTAATAAAATATTGGCTACAATTGAAGAGGTCTTATCAATAAAATTTCCATTTATTCGAGATCTAGGCATAATTAGCAATTCATTCTATAATTCTTATTATCCCCTTTCGGGGAAAATGATCCCACAAAAAAAGGAATTGTACAGTACAAAATAACATAAAAACAGACTTATTGGAAAAAATGTGGTGTCTCCCTTTTGGACAAAGATGAAATGAAAATAATTGAATCAGATTAGATTTCATTCCAATTTCGTAGTATACCGATGACTTTTACTATTTCATCTAAGTTGAAGTTTTCTATGGATTTTTAGAACTCGAGAATTTTTGATTTGGTTATGATTCAAAAAGGAAAAGAATTGAATAATAATTCAATCAAATTCAAATAAAGTAACCATTCTTTGTTATTTTTTTTTTTATAACGTGTATGTGCCACACCATACAATTGAAATAGTTGAAATAAAAAGATTCATCGGACGATTCATGAATTCCATGGGTTAGCTGATGAAAGAAGTTATTGATAAATCTGAAATTGAAAAAGAAATTTCTTCTTATGGAACCATCGCATCGGACAGTCATACATGTACTACAATTAAGATAATTAAGATGAAGGACTCGCTATTCATTCGGGTTTTGGTCAAGAATAACATTCTGTAGGAGAGATGGCCGAGTGGTTCAAGGCGTAGCATTGGAACTGCTATGTAGACTTTTGTTTACCGAGGGTTCGAATCCCTCTCTCTCCGTTTCTTTTCTTACCTACTACAATGTATCAAAGAAAATAAGAATTTATATCATTATTATAACGCCTTATTTAATAGACATTATCTATACCCTAATTAATATCTGCGAAAATACAAATAGAAATATCGTCTTGATATTGAAAAGAAGAAAAAAATAAAAAGAATCCTATTAACGATCCTTTTTTGATACGTGAATGAGACAGGGCACGAGGTACTCTATTTACTTCAGCGAAAGAAGTCAAAATTGGTATGAACCTTGTTTTTTTATTTTTGTTAGAATCAAGTCTGACGGGAATAATATTCTACGACCAACAACTCATTTATTTTCAGACCGATCAATTTACTATCTATTATTTGATTTACAAATCCTTTAGATTGTAAGGAGTCAATAGTCAAATGGTTTGGCAATTCCCCGCGGGGGGATGAAACAAGAGAATTTTGAATCAGAGCTTTCGATCTTTCTTTATCCTTCGTAGTAATAATATCTCGGGGTTTGCAACGATAACTTGGTATATCCACTATACGACCATTAACTAAAATGTGTCTATGGTTAACTAATTGTCTGGCTCCTGGAATGGTCGAAGCCATACCCAATCGAAAAAGGATGTTATCCAAACGCATCTCGAGTAGTTGTAGTAAAACCTGGCCTGTTGACCCTTTGGCTTTTCCAGCAATATGCACATATTTAAGTAATTGTCGTTCTGTCAGACCATAATGAAAACGCAATTTCTGTTTTTCTTCTAAACGAATACGATATTGTGATCTTTTTCCAGAGCGCAATTGGGTTTGAAGATCACTTCTGGACCTGGGTCTTTTACTAGTTAGTCCTGGTAAAACCCCCAGCCGGCGTATTTTTTTGAAACGAGGTCCTCGGTAACGAGACATAGAAAGGCTCCTTTTTGATTCACTTTTATTTGACAAAAAAATATAAAATCAGACTAAACTAAAGGATCAGCAAAGCAAAACTCAATTAACTAAAGTCCTACAAAACAGAATAAAATAAATTTGATCAATTAAATTTTATCAATATTCGGATTTTTTGTATATATAGGAAATTCAAGCGAAGGTTACGTTTTCCAATTTCTTCTGTAGAGATCTAATTGTTCTAGTCAACTTTTTTCTTTATAGCTATAGCTGCAAGTTATCATGACATAATAGATCGGTGATCCCATATTTAGAGAAAGCGAGAGTAGAGATTTTCAATCATGTAAATAAAAAAATAGATAAAAAAAAGAGCCGGCTATCGGAATCGAACCGATGACCATCGCATTACAAATGCGATGCTCTAACCTCTGAGCTAAGCGGGCGGATATAAGAGCAATAGTGTATGAAACTATTGGATCTTAGCTATTTCCTAGTGATTCTTATTCTTTTCTTTATTGATTATTTCAATTTATTCTATTTCTTAAATATTAGTTATATATTTGAGATTCTATTTAGAAAATAGAAAAGAAAACTATTTCTATCTAGATAAATTAGATATCTAAATAGAAATCTAAATTCAATATCAATTTCAATATTTTCAATATCAATATATATTCATATATATGAAATATATGAAAAGAAAATATAAATGAAATTCGAATTCGAAATGAAAAAAAAAAGAAGAATGAATATCGACCCTTCCACTATTCAAAACTACACTGTAAAAATGAAGGAGTAGGAAAGGCATATATATATATGTGGTATATATCTATCCATATTGAATTGCGGTATAGATCAATGATATAATTATTTTATATTGAAAAAATAGGGTTTCTAGATGAAATGATAGAATATAGAATAGAGGAAAAAAAGAAAATAACATCATACACTTTTTCAATATAGGAATGAATCATTACCTAATGGCTTCAATAGTGCCAAGATAAATGAAAGAGCTGGATCCTTGTCTCAAAGGAAAGGAAGGGGATATGGCGAAATTGGTAGACGCTACGGACTTGATTGGATTGAGCCTTGGTATGGAAACCTGCTAAGTGGTAACTTCCAAATTCAGAGAAACCCTGGAACTAAAAAAGGGCAATCCTGAGCCAAATCTTTGTTTCGAGAGAAAAAACGATGTAAAATGAGAATAAAAAGGGGATAGGTGCAGAGACTCAATGGAAGCTGTTCTAACGAATGAAATTGATTACGTTACGTTAGTAGCTAAAAGACTTCTATCGAAATGACAGAAAGGATACGTCTTATATACCTAAGACGTACGTATACATACTGACATAGCAAACGATTAATAACAATCCAAATCTTATATCGAATTCTATTCTGTATCTCTATATATTTAGCTATGAAATTGGAAATTTATTTATGAAAATCTAAATCTTCTCTTTCTTTATATTAAGAATATTAAGAAATATGAGTAATATAATAGTAATAATAGTATGAGATAAGGATCTATAATAAATCCTATATTTCTATTCTTTTTTAATTAGAATGATAGAGATCAAAAAGATATATGAAAAATTGAAGAGTTATTGTGAATCAATTCCAATTGAAGTTGAAAAAAGAATAGAATTCAAATATTCAATGATCAAATTATTCATTCCAGAATTTTTGATAGATCTTTTGAAATTTAATCGGACGAGAATAAAGAGAGAGTCCCATTTTACATGTCAATACCGACAATAATGAAATTTATAGTAAGAGGAAAATCCGTCGAATTTTTTAATCGTGAGGGTTCAAGTCCCTCTATCCCCAATAAAAAGCCTATTTTACTTCCTCACTCTTTCTTTATCCTCATCCTCTTTATTCCTTTTTTTTCATCAGTGACTCAGTTTAAACAAAATGAAATATCTTTCTCTTTTTATTCACTCTGTTCTTTCACAAATGGATCCGAATCTAAACCCTCGTATCTTTTTCTAATCCAATCTCATTTGTTTTGTATAATATGATATGAAGATATATGTTCAAGGAATCTCCGTTATTGAATCATTTAGAGTCTATATCTTTTTCCTTACATTTACAAAAAAAAAGTCTTCTTTTTGAATTTTTGAAGATCCAAGAATTTCAAGGGCTAGAGCCAATTTGTTAAGATTTTCTTTTTTAGTTCTTTTCATTGACATAGATAGAAGCACTCTGCTAGGATGATGCACGGGAAATGGTCGGGATAGCTCAGTTGGTAGAGCAGAGGACTGAAAATCCTCGTGTCACCAGTTCAAATCTGGTTCCTGACACGTGAATAATGTATCAGATAGATATTTCTTAATACCTCATACAAATGAAATTAATTCATTAAGCCGGATCGGGTTTGAGGATTACTCCTGAGAGCAAATACTTTTATGCATACCTCTTCTGGTTTATCTCTACCATAACGTATTTTTGTAAGGTGATACACACTAGCTAAAAATCCGCCTGGTATCATAGGCACACTGGGAGCGTAAATAATTGTAACCATATACAATTGAAATGACAGCAATGGAATTACAATCTAAAGATCTATGAATTAACTAAGAATTAACTAATGCTTGACTAGCCAATCAGATAAATGAACCTGCATCTTCTTCATCTCTCTCACATTTCTCTTTGTATGAATATTGAACATTGACCAATGAAATTTTTAATGATTGACCACTGTTTCTTATTTTGTACAAAGGAACCCTGCCTGATTCACAAATTCGTAGGAAGATTAGATTTTAAAATCATATAGAACTTCTTAGATGAAACAAGAAAAGGTTTTTGATCCGCATAGTTGAGAGTTTTTTTGATGTAGGACATACCTTGTTTCAAAATTCATCTAATGTCATCCTACTTCTCTTTTTCTTTTTTTTTTTTTCTCCTTTCAATTCTCTTTCTATATGTGATGTGTAATATAGAATGCTCTTATACTTAGTTCTTTTTCTTTTCTATTCTACTTATTCTTTTCTTATACTTAGTTTATACTTATTATCTTATAGATATTTAGATATTTTTTTTATTTCATATTGATTTTCTATCTTAGAAATAGAAAGTGAAAGTAAAGAATTCCCTATCTTATATTAACTTATTAACTTAGAATAATTCTAGATAGTAATTTAAATTAGAGTAATCTACTCTATTAAGAATATAATTAGAATATTAAGAGTATAGTAATATAGTAAATATTATAGTAAAGAATAAA